CGTTTGGTTGGTCCAAAAGTATTACCACATGCTCATGTAAATACATAGGGAGGGACAGGAAAATAAAAACAATAAAAAACAATAATTCATTCCAATAGATCTAATCAGTATTTGTAAAATCTCGGATAAAATACTCATCTTCCTTCATTAATCTTCGTGGATGGATTACATATGACCTTTTTCCTCTTTTCCTGTCCATGATTAAAGAGTTAGTGATATATTTTTGCGTTGGTATATCGAATCCGGTCAATTTATGAAGTGAGAATCATGACATGATTCTGTCTAAAAACTTCAACAGTCACATAGATCTAGGACCTATTCTTTTCTTGTATTTGTTTTGTGTGTGGAGTCGCCTGACTAATCGCTTTTTGGCAGAACAACAACCCCAATTGATTGATTTAGAGATAATGCAGAGATAATGAATTGGTCCTAAATGTATCAATTTCCTTCTTCTATATTCTATGAGTTGAGTTGGTTTTGGGATTTGGTCTGTCAAATCATTCGATAATGTCTAATTCTTTCTATTAGAAGTATCTTTCTTATGTAGATTAGATAATTTACGATTCCGTCTATTATACCACTCTGTGGTATGTTTCATTGTGTAATGTGGGTTTGCTGTAAAACAAACCTTTTTCTTGTAGTGAAATCCAACCCATCGGGTTTTCTTACTATTACTAAGTGTTATTGCCGTAACAAAACAAACAAGTATTTTGGTTCATTCCAAATCGCGATCTTTCTTTAGTACTCGAGATTGGTCTGAAATGGAATGACTCTTTTTTTTTCATTCTAACTCTAATGAAATAACTCGATTCTTTTTATTTTATTTCTGAGAGGGTCAGTCGGTATAGTACAAGAAAAAAGTTTCGAATTTTTTTGTATAGAAAGATATGAGTTGTTATATGTAAACTCGCAACTCAACGGATTGAATCAAATCAATTAAGGAAAATAGAAATGAAATCCAGGATAAGGAAAGGAGAAAAAATATAATCGTTCGGTGCTTTAGATTATGTTTATGTAATGTATTCGTATCAAATCAATAGAAGCAATGATCCTATACACAGATATTAATGAAAAAAAAATACTTCGAAAAGAATATGCTAGAAATCCCTAGATATTTTACCCCATATGACTACTGAAATTTTTTCCGTTTTGAAATTTTTTTTTTATATTATATTTCTATATTAATTATATTTTTTAATATGTATATATATGTTAATGAATATGTATATATAATATATATTAATGAAAATTTCAAATTATAAATTATGATTATAAAAAATCTAATTATTTCTTAATATAAAATTTATTTATTTCTTAAAGTAAAGCAGTTATAGCAATAATTATAGCGTATAGCGAGCGGATCGGTCCTAAGAAAAGATAAGATAAGGATAAAGATACAATCCAAATTAGAATGAGACATTCTTCTGGTTTCATTCGGAAAAGGAAGAGATAGGACGAAAAAAAAAAGAAGAATGAATATCGACCGTTCCAGTATTCCAAATCGCACTGTAAAAAAGAAAGGGAGGGAGAAACATATATATGGGATATATCTATCCATATTGAATTGCGGATACATCAATGATAGAATCATTTCTGATTGAAACAAGGTTTATCCAATAGAAATAAACTGATAGAGGATCGCCAAAAAAATCAAATAGCAGCATACACTTTTTCGATATGGGAATCATTATCTAATGAATTCAACGGTTCCAAAATAAATGAAAGAGATGGATGGAATTCCAACTGGATCTTGGTCTCAAATCAAAAGGGGATATGGCGAAATTGGTAGACGCTACGGACTTGATGGGATTGAGCCTTAGTATGGAAACCTACTAAGTGGTAACTTCCAAATTCAGAGAAACCCTGGAATTAAAAATGGGCAATCCTGAGCCAAATCTTTATTTTGAGAAAACAAGGGTTTATAAAACTAGAATAAAAAAAGGATAGGTGCAGAGACTCAATGGAAGCTGTTCTAACGAATGGAGTTGACTACGTTGTGTTGGTAACTGGAATTCCTCTATCGAAATTACAGAAAGGACGGCCCTAACCCGAATCTATCGAATATATATATATATATATATGAAAGAAAAAATTCAGAGTTATTGTGAATCCATTCCAATCGAAGTTGAAGAAGAATCGAATATTCAGTGATCAAATCATTCATTCCCGAGTTTGATAGATCTTTTGAAAAACTGATTAATCGGACGAGAATAAAGAGAGAGTCCCGTTCTACATGTCAATACCGACAACAATGAAATTTATAGTAAGAGGAAAATCCGTCGACTTTAGAAATCGTGAGGGTTCAAGTCCCTCTATCCCCAACAAAAAGTCCATTTTACTTCCTAACTATTTATCCTCTTTTTTTCATCAGTGGTTCAAACAAAATTCACTATCTTTCTTTCTCATTCACTCTACTCTTTCACAAATGGATCCGAGGAGAAATCTTTGGATCTTATCCCAATTTGGATAGATACGATACCTGTACAAATGAACATATATG